TTTCGATATATTTATTAATAATATATATTTATAAGTTTATTGAAGAAGTTCTCTTTCTTAAATAAACTTATAAATATATTTTTTGTTTGTCCACCACTACTACTTAATTTATGTAATAAACCTAAATAAAGGGTTTATGATAAACCTCGAAAAAAAATGAAACTACAAATAGGAATCTTTGACGAAGGGGATCAAGAATGATTATTTTTTTATTTCGACACAAGAAAGGGTTTTGGAAAATTCCTAGTCTTGTGTCAAAGACTAGGAAGACAAATAAGTCCTCTTAGAATGCTTTGTTCCTCTCATTCATTTTAGACTTTAGTTTATATTTTCGCTTATTTATCTTATGTTTAGTATTTAGTCTAATTTGATTTATTCTATGGCATTTAAATCTGACAATAGTGACATAATCATACCGCTTCGATTTTGATTGAAAAAACAAAGAAATAAAGAAGAGATAAGTAAAGTCAAATAGTTTTCTTCATACATACTATGACTAGTAATGCGGTACAAGGAATTCCCAAAATATAATAGAAAAACAATATAAACAAGCAAAAGGCTTTTCATAAGTTTTTTGATCATACAGAATTACATAACACGATTTCCAACAAAAATTTGTTTCTTTTTATAACTTGGTCTTGATAAATCCGCGGATCTAGAAATTCATTTCGGATAATTGAACCTTCTCAAACTGTTTCTTTTTCAGAACCAAAAAGATTTGTGCCAAAATAATAGATGCCAAGAAGAGCAAAAGGCCTTGTACGCGTAATGGATCTTGAAGTACTATTTCCGCATCCCCCTGACCAAATCCACCCACATTCGGATTACTCGTTAATGGTTGATCCAGTTTGATGGATTCACCCTCGGAAACAAGAAGTTCTGGCCCTGGAGGGATACTATCAACCACTTGACGTCCATCCAATGCATCCACTATGGTTATTTCATATCCCCCTTTTTCTTTTCGTATGATTTTGCTTACTATACCCGCTGCTGTAGCATTATAAACATTATTGTTACTCTTGCTCCCGTCGGGATAAATCTGGCCCCTTCCCCTGTTCCCTCCTACGTATATGGGATATTTTAAGAAGTGAACGTCTTTCTTAGTAGCGGGGTCCGGGGAAAGAATAGGAAAGGTGATTTCACTATATTTTTGACCAGGAACAGGACCTATCACAAGAATATTTTTTTTAGTGGGGCGATAACTCTGAAAAGACAGATTGCCCATCTTTTCTTTAATCTCGGGGGAAATACGATTGGGGGGGGCTAATTCAAACCCCTCAGGTAAAATAAGAACAGCCCCCACATTCAAGGCACCTTTTTTACCATTAGCAAGAACTTGTTTCAGTTGCAGATCGTAAGGAATTCGAACAACTGCTTCAAATACAGTATCAGGCAGTACCGCTTGTGGAACCTCGATATCCACGGGCTTGTTCGCTAAATGGCAATTGGCACATACAATACGGCCAGTCGCTTCTCGTGGATTTTCATAACTCTGCTGTGCAAAAATGGGATACGCATTTGAAATGGGTGTCCGAGTTATTATATATATGATGAGCGATACGGAAATGAATTGAATAATCTCTTCCTTTATCCAAGAAAAGGTATTTCTATTTCTAGTTTGCATGGTCCAATCATTGATCCCAAAAATTTCTACAATAAAATTAGATAAGTCACTAGTCTAGTTCCCTATCTATGATTCTGCTATTTACTGAAATAATTTGACTGGAAGAATCCCCCAGGGTGGCTAGAAAGAATAAGTACATTTTTGATTGTTTTACTTATGTACAAAGTAACAAACATTATAATTGGCTCGTTCGATCATTTTTCAATCATTCATTGAATGATAAATGACTACAAGTGACGGAGATAGACGATTTAAATAGCGAAAAATCAAATATTTAAAAATTGTATCTAAAATGACTGGAAAAGTAGAAACAAGACCAGATATAATTTGATCATAATGATCAAATCCAAAATCTTTGTAGATAGAGCCAATCATTAGCTCCCAGCCATGGGGCGAATGGAATCCTATACATAAATCCGTTAATAAAAGAATAGAAAAAGCTTTTATTGTGTCGCTTAAATTATATAGAAATTCTTGAAGACAAGAGTTAAGAAAGATAAGTTCTTCATTACCTAGACTAGAATAAACAATTAGAATAAGGAAAAAAATTATATTTGTTGAGAAATGTAAAATCGTATGGATACGATTCTCATTGTGCATCTTGATCAATTGGATCGTTTCTTTGTATACTCCGACGTGAAGCCTTTGTAAACGCCCTTCCGGGTATTCCTTTATCATTTCGTCGAAGAGGGATAGTTCCTCTAATTCTATGAATTTTTTTAGAATACCTTTTTCTTGAATAATATTCAAGAAAATTTCGGAGGGCCTGGTATTCCACCAATTATTAACCCAAGATTCCAGACTTTTATTAAATGTAAATGAGAGAGAGATCCACCAAGGCAAAAATACTATAGAGGAAAAATATAGAAGGGAAATAAATGCTTTCTTTTTTGCCATTTGCCCGTCTGTGAATTTTGAAATGAACTCGTCTCATTCGTCGACTCTATATGATACTAATATTTTTATCAAGTATCAGTTTTATTACATTACAAGTCTCGAACCTATAGCCCTGTTTTTTATTTGTGATTTAGTACAGTGGTTGGTTCTTGAATTGAGAAAGAATAGAGAAAAACAATATAGAAATACAGAAATAGAATAATAAAGAGTCCATGAATGAAAAAATAAAATAAATAAACTAGAATATTATATATATATAATATTCTTTCAATATATATCAATTGCTGAAATTCGAAGCAATTGTCTCCTTTAGTGACTGCACGAAAGAGCCATTTCAAATTAATGAATATTATTCTATTTTCGAGACGCAAGAACTCACCCACTATCAAGATATCAAAACATTTCGAAATCGAGAAATTTCTCGATTTCGAAATGTTTTGATATATGAGATGAATCTATTATTTCAATTTCTTACTTATTTTGTTACTGAATTGATTTAAGTGGATTTACAGACGCATAAAAAAATTTATGGACAAAAACTATTTCGTTTTATGATTGTTTCGTATACGTTTACTTTTTTTGTTCTAATCAGAGTTCGGCATAAACTTCAGTTAAGTTATGCTATAGAAAAAAGAGAAAGAGAATTCTTGAGTTATAGTTTTTTCTTTACCTTTTTTTTGCTAAGAAGGCATTCACTTTTTTTCAAAATACTTCAATTGGTACACGCAAGAAATAGGCCAATTCAGCGGCTTTCTGTTCAATTTCTCGTAGAGTCAAATTCTCATCGATACGAGTTAAGGGAATGGACCCCTGGCCTCTGATTTCCATATAAAGTATAGGACGAGCGTAAAAACCCTCTTTAACTTCTATTCTGATGCATTGAATGTCTTTCATAAGGAATCGCAGGAAGATACGACGATTTTTTCCAGGAAATCCCCACCGAAAAATACACACTATTCCTTCTTTTAGATCGAATCGATCATAACCACTACCCACATTCCACGAAATTGTGCACCACAAATATGAACTAATAAAAAGACCCGCAATTCCATAGAAAGACATCACGATTCCTTGTGGAAAAAAAATTATTTGCTGAGAGGTAAATAACGGTATAAAATCCCTACCAAGATAACTATAAGTTCCAACCAACAAAAAGCCTAATGAACCTAAAAAAAGGATAAAGGCCCAGCAGAAATTACTCGGTTTTCTCGAACCCGCTATAAGTTCTATCCATATACGGTCTGATCGCCAACTCATACTATACTAGACCTAGTTGCATTTTATTGTAATTGGGAGATTAACCCCAATAAATTTGACTTTCATTTTTTTGTTTACAAAGTAACCCTCATCAACTAGCACTATTATGATGTGAAGCTTTAGGGAGTAATTCATCAATTGCTTAGAGCTAACCTAAAATAATAACATCCCCTTTTTTTTATATGGATATGATTTCTTATAGATATCCACAGGCATGTAGATATATTGATTTTACGTTTCAGAAATTCATTCCGATACCCTTTTCTTTTCAAATTTATTTTCAAATAGCTATTAAAGTAATTTACTCATATATGATGTTTATACATACAAGCTTCCGCTCGGAGGAAACTACCCGTTATACCATATTCTACTAAATAGATATTTGTGTTATGATCCAAGTACGTTAAAAAAAATGGAAATAGATAAGATTTAACCCCACAATATCTAAAAAATCTTGTTTTTTTGAACATGAAAAGATAAAGAAACCATAGCAATTGCCGGAAATACTAAGCCCACTAAAGGCACAAAAATAGCGGGTAAGCTGCTGATAGTTGTCATAGAATGGGTACCTCGATTTAATATTTGTACCTGGTATTTATTGTTATATTTGTTGTTATATTAACATTTTAAACTATTATTGTTATAAAGATATCTTATGCTTCATATATAATTATACTATTATAATTATACTTAAGTGAGTTATTGAATATATACAATATTAAGGATAGAAGAGTATATTATGTATATATACTAAGATATAATAAGGAATAGAAATACTAATATATAGAGAGATACTGATATATACTAATATATAATTCATTCTATTAAGTTAAGTAAGTATATAATAAATGTGAATAAAAAGTGTAAATAAATGGGCTTATTGATCTTTCTACATGAAATATATATGTATGATAATCCACCTTTTATTATTTTATTTGTTTTTATTATTATTATTATTAGTATATTAGAATTTTATAATTTTTAAAATGGAATATATTTAATATTAAAATTATAAATATTAATATTCAAGAAAAAAGAATATCCCCATGATTCTTTTTACAATTAAATATTATGTTACCAAAGAAAAATCCACTCTTCGTATTTTTACTTTCATTTATATAAATGAAAGTAAACTAAATAACTACTTGGTAGCCCCCAAACAAATAATACAATGTAGAATAAATTTAATCATTTAATAAATTATTAAATTAAGGATTATACG